GCTCGCGTAGCTTAATATAAAGTATGGCACTGAAGATGCTAAGATGGGGCTTTAAAATCCCCGCATGCACAAAGGCATGGTCCCGACCTTATTATTAGCTCTAATACAACTCACACATGCAAGTCTCCGCAACCCAGTGAGCACGCCCTCAATCCCCCGCCCGAGGAAGAGGAGCAGGCATCAGGCACAAATATTAGCCCAAGACGCCTAGCCCAGCCACACCCCCAAGGGAATTCAGCAGTGATAAACATTAAGCCATAAGTGAAAGCTTGACTCAGTTAGTGTTAAGAGAGCCGGTAAAACTCGTGCCAGCCACCGCGGTTAGACGAGAGGCCCCAGTTAATAATTTAACGGCGTAAAGGGTGGTTAAGGATAAACAACAAATAAAGCCAAATGGCCCTTTGGCCGTCATACGCTTCTAGATGTCTGAAGCCCTAACACGAAAGTAGCTTTAATTTCACCTGACCCCACGAAAGCTAAGAAACAAACTAGGATTAGATACCCTACTATGCTTAGCCGTAAACTTAGACATCCAACTACAATTAGATGTCCGCCAGGGTACTACAAGCATTAGCTCAAAACCCAAAGGACTTGACGGTGTCTCAGACCCCCCTAGAGGAGCCTGTTCTATAACCGATAACCCCCGTTAAACCTCACCACTCTTAGTTATATCAGCCTATATACCGCCGTCGCCAGCTTACCCTGTAAAGGCAACAAAAGTAAGCAAAATGGGCACAACCCAGAACGTCAGGTCGAGGTGTAGCGCATGGAGTGGAAAGAAATGGGCTACATTTTCTATTTCAGAATATTACGAATATGCACCATGAAATAATGCTTGAAGGAGGATTTAGTAGTAAAAGGGAAATAGAGCGTCCCTTTGAACTCGGCTCTGAGACGCGCACACACCGCCCGTCACTCTCCCCTGTCAAAACGCACCAAAGATAACTAATAAAATAGCATCGACGAGGGGAGGCAAGTCGTAACACGGTAAGTGTACCGGAAGGTGCACTTGGATTAAACCCAGGGCGTGGCTGAGTTATTTAAGCATCTCACTTACACCGAGAAGACATCCATGAAAACTGGATCACCCTGAGCCAAACAGCTAGCTCACCCACCAAAGTAATTAAGCAATATAAATAAAATAAAATAAACCAAACACTAAAAACTAAACCATTTTTTTACCTGAGTATGGGAGACAGAAAAGGTTCAACCAGAAGCAATAGAGACAGTACCGCAAGGGAAAGCTGAAAGAGAAATGAAATAACCCATATAAGCAACAAAAAGCAAAGACTAAACCTTGTACCTTTTGCATCATGATTTAGCCAGTAAATGCAAGCAAAGAGACCTTTAGTTTGACACCCCGAAACCAGGTGAGCTACCCCGAGACAGCCTATTAGGGCCAACCCGTCTCTGTGGCAAAAGAGTGGGAAGAACTCTGGGTAGTGGTGATAGACCTACCGAACCTGGTGATAGCTGGTTGCCTAAAAAATGAATAGAAGTTCAGCCTCATGTACCTCAAATCAAACAAACACTAATACTAAGAGAAAAACACGAGAGTTAGTTTAAGGGGGTACAGCCCCTTAAACAAAGGATACAACCTTATCAGGAGGATAAAGATCATAATATACAAGATATGCTGTTCTAGTGGGCCTAAAAGCAGCCACCTAAACAGAAAGCGTTAAAGCTCAGACAAAATAAAATTTATTATTCAGATAAAAAATCTTACTCCCCTAGACACTATTAGGCAAACCCATGCCTACATGGAAGAAATTATGCTAAAATGAGTAACAAGAAGACCCGCTCTTCTCCCAGCACAAGTGTAAGCCAAATCGGACCAACCATTGGCAATTAACGAACTCAAACCAAGAGAGCAATGCGAACCACAAAGTAAACAAGAAAAACCCACAACCCAACAATCGTTATCCCCACACTGGAGTGCTACCCATGGGAAAGACTAAAAGAAAAGGAAGGAACTCGGCAAACACAAGCCCCGCCTGTTTACCAAAAACATCGCCTCCTGCAACACATTAAATATAGGAGGTCCAACCTGCCCAGTGACTACAAGTTTAACGGCCGCGGTATTTTGACCGTGCAAAGGTAGCGCAATCACTTGTCTTTTAAATAGAGACCTGTATGAATGGCCAAACGAAGGCTTAACTGTCTCCCCTTTCAAGTCAGTGAAATTGATCTACCCGTGCAGAAGCGGGTATAATAATACAAGACGAGAAGACCCTTTGGAGCTTAAGGTACAAAATTTAACCACGTTAAGCAACTTAATAATAAAGCAATAAACCTTGTGGAATATAAAACTTTACCTTCGGTTGGGGCGACCACGGAGTAAAACAAAACCTCCATAGTGGACTGGGATAATTTCCTAAAACCAAGAGAGACATCTCTAAGCCACAGAACATCTGACCAAAAATGATCCGGACACCAAGACCGATCAACGAACCAAGTTACCCTAGGGATAACAGCGCAATCCTCTCCCAGAGTCCATATCGACGAGGGGGTTTACGACCTCGATGTTGGATCAGGACACCCTAATGGTGCAGCCGCTATTAAGGGTTCGTTTGTTCAACGATTAAAGTCCTACGTGATCTGAGTTCAGACCGGAGCAATCCAGGTCAGTTTCTATCTGTAACGCTACTTTTCCTAGTACGAAAGGATCGGAAAAGAGGGGCCTATACTTAAAGTACGCCCCACCCCTAATTTATGAAAACAAATAAATAAAATAAAGGGAGGGCCAAAACCCAAACTATCCAAAATAAGGATATATATTGGGGTGGCAGAGCATGGTAAATTGCAAAAGGCCTAAGCCCTTTTAACCAGAGGTTCAAATCCTCTTCCCAATTTATGCTAAACATCTTAATAACACACCTAATTAATCCCCTAGCATACATTGTGCCCGTCCTCCTAGCAGTAGCTTTCCTAACACTACTTGAACGAAAAGTACTAGGATATATGCAATTACGAAAAGGGCCCAATATAGTAGGACCTTTCGGATTATTACAACCTATTGCCGACGGACTAAAACTATTTATTAAAGAACCAGTTCGCCCATCCACATCCTCCCCATTTCTATTTTTAGCTACCCCAATACTGGCACTCACTTTAGCCATAATCTTATGGGCACCAATACCCATACCTTACCCAGTAACTGATCTTAACCTGGGAATTCTATTTATTTTAGCCCTATCTAGCCTTGCAGTATACTCAATTTTGGGATCAGGCTGAGCATCAAATTCAAAATATGCACTAATTGGAGCCCTCCGGGCCGTAGCCCAAACAATTTCATATGAAGTGAGCCTTGGGCTCATTCTCCTCTCAGTAATCATCTTCTCGGGGGGCTATAATTTACAAACATTTAATACTACTCAAGAAAGCATTTGACTACTGATCCCCGCCTGACCTTTAGCCGCAATATGATATATCTCAACCTTAGCTGAAACAAATCGAGCACCATTTGACCTCACAGAAGGTGAATCAGAACTAGTATCTGGTTTCAACGTAGAATATGCAGGAGGACCCTTCGCATTGTTCTTTTTAGCCGAGTACGCTAATATTTTATTAATAAATACCCTGTCAGCTGTACTATTTTTAGGTGCCTCACACTTCCCAAATACCCCAGAACTTACAACAATTAATATTATAACTAAAGCTACACTACTATCAATTCTATTCTTATGAGTACGAGCCTCCTACCCACGATTCCGATATGATCAATTAATACATCTAGTCTGAAAAAATTTCCTCCCCCTAACACTCGCCTTCATACTATGACATACCGCCCTTCCTATTGCACTAGCAGGACTACCCCCTAACCACAACTAAGGAACTGTGCCTGAACACCTAAGGACCACTTTGATAGAGTGATTTATAGGGGTTAAAATCCCCTCAGTTCTTAGAAAGAAGGGATTCGAACCCATACTTAAGAGATCAAAACTCTCGGTGCTTCCTTTACACCACTTCCTAGGCGGAGTCAGCTAATGAAGCTCTCGGGCCCATACCCCGAAAATGAAGGTTAAACCCCTTCCCCCTCCAATGAATCCATATGTGCTCACAACTCTACTATCTAGCTTAGGACTAGGAACCACCCTGACCTTCGCCAGCTCTCACTGACTACTAGCTTGAATAGGATTAGAAATTAATACTCTAGCAATTATTCCACTAATAGCACAACACCACCACCCCCGAGCAGTAGAAGCAACTACAAAATACTTTCTAACTCAAGCCACCGCAGCAGCAATAATCCTATTTGCAAGCACAACAAACGCCTGAATAACAGGGGAATGAGATATTAATAATTTATCAAATCCTATTGCAAGTACTATATTAATAAGTGCCTTAGCACTCAAAATTGGATTAGCACCAACACACTTCTGATTACCAGAAGTTCTACAAGGATTAGACTTAACAACAGGGCTAATCTTATCTACTTGGCAAAAACTTGCCCCATTTGCACTCATCATTCAAACAGCCCAGGTTATAAATTCTACAATATTAACCCTACTAGGAATTACATCTACACTGGTAGGAGGATGAGGCGGATTAAATCAAACCCAACTACGAAAAATCTTAGCCTACTCCTCAATTGCACATATAGGATGAATAATTATTATTGTCCAATATATACCTCAACTAACCCTAATTGCACTAGGAACATATATTATCATAACATCCGCAGCATTCCTCACCCTTAAAATATTATTTACTACTAAAATTATTACACTCACAACAACCTGATCAAAAAACCCAATTTTAACATCAACCGCCCCCTTAATATTATTATCTTTGGGGGGCCTCCCCCCACTTACAGGCTTCCTACCAAAATGATTAATTTTACAAGAACTAACAAAACAAGACCTCCCTATTGTTGCCACAGCCATGGCCCTAACAGCCTTAATTAGCCTATATTTTTATCTACGACTATGCTATACAATAGCACTAACCATTTTTCCCAACATTATCAACTCAATAACCCCATGACGAACCAAAACAACCCAAACTTCTCTATTACTATCCGCATTTATCGTAACTTCACTAGGTCTACTACCAATAACCCCAACCATACTAACACTAATTATCTAGGGATTTAGGATAATATTAAACCAAAAGCCTTCAAAGCTTCAAATAGAAGTGAAAATCTTCTAATCCCTGATAAGATCTGCAAGATATTAACTTACATTTCCTGAATGCAACTCAGACATTTTTATTAAACTAAGACCTTTCTAGATGAGAAGGCCTCGATCCTACAAATTCTTAGTTAACAGCTAAGTGCTCAAACCAGCGAGCATCCATCTACTTTTCCCGCCTCGCAGGAAAAAAGGCGGGAAAAGCCCCGGAAGGCGTTAGCCTACACCTTCGGATTTGCAATCCGACGTATTTCTTCACTACAGGGCTCTGGTAGAGAGAGGACTAGAACCTCTGTCTTCGGGGCTACAACCCACCGCCTAAACACTCGGCCACCCTACCTGTGGCAATTACACGCTGATTTTTCTCCACTAATCATAAAGACATTGGCACCCTTTATCTCGTATTTGGTGCTTGAGCTGGAATAGTAGGAACTGCCCTAAGTCTCCTTATTCGGGCCGAACTAAGCCAACCCGGATCACTTCTAGGTGATGACCAAATTTATAACGTTATCGTCACTGCCCACGCTTTTGTAATAATTTTCTTTATAGTTATGCCCATTCTGATCGGGGGGTTTGGAAACTGACTTGTACCATTAATAATTGGCGCCCCAGACATGGCATTCCCACGAATAAATAATATAAGCTTCTGACTACTACCCCCATCATTTCTATTACTATTAGCCTCCTCTGGGGTTGAGGCCGGGGCTGGAACGGGGTGAACAGTTTATCCTCCCCTTGCAGGCAATCTGGCCCATGCAGGAGCATCAGTAGACTTAACAATCTTTTCACTACATCTGGCAGGGGTATCGTCAATTCTCGGGGCCATCAATTTTATTACCACAACCATTAACATAAAACCCCCAGCCATCTCCCAATATCAAACACCACTCTTCGTATGATCTGTTCTTGTAACTGCCGTACTACTTCTATTATCATTACCCGTACTAGCTGCCGGTATTACAATACTTTTAACGGATCGAAACCTTAACACTACATTCTTTGACCCAGCAGGAGGAGGAGACCCAATTCTTTATCAACACCTATTCTGATTCTTCGGCCACCCAGAAGTCTATATTTTAATTCTCCCGGGATTTGGGATTATTTCTCATGTTGTAGCTTATTATTCAGGTAAAAAAGAACCATTCGGTTATATAGGCATGGTTTGAGCCATGATGGCTATTGGCCTTCTAGGCTTTATCGTCTGAGCCCACCATATGTTTACTGTTGGGATAGATGTAGACACTCGCGCATATTTTACATCCGCAACAATAATTATTGCCATTCCAACAGGTGTAAAAGTATTTAGCTGATTAGCCACGCTTCACGGAGGATCAATTAAATGAGAGACGCCAATGCTATGAGCCCTTGGGTTCATTTTTCTATTTACAGTAGGGGGACTTACAGGAATTGTCTTATCTAACTCATCACTTGATATTGTACTCCATGACACATACTACGTAGTTGCACATTTCCACTATGTACTGTCGATAGGTGCCGTATTTGCTATTATAGCAGCTTTTGTGCACTGATTCCCACTATTAACTGGATATACTCTACACAGCACCTGAACAAAAATTCACTTCGGAGTAATATTTATTGGAGTAAACCTTACATTCTTCCCACAACACTTCCTAGGTTTAGCAGGTATACCACGACGATATTCAGACTACCCAGATGCCTATGCATTATGAAACACAGTATCTTCTATTGGATCACTAATCTCTCTAGTAGCAGTAATTATATTCCTATTTATTTTATGAGAGGCCTTCACCGCTAAACGGGAAGTCCTATCTGTAGAACTTACTATAACAAACGTAGAATGACTTCATGGCTGCCCTCCCCCTTATCACACATATGAAGAACCAGCATTCGTCCAAATTCAATCAAATTAACGAGGAAGGAAGGAATTGAACCCCCATATGCTGGTTTCAAGCCAGCCGCATAACCACTCTGCCACCTCCTTTTAAAGACATTAGTAAAATAAATTATATCACCTTGTCAAGGTGAAGTCGTGGATTAATACTCCGCATGTCTTAACTTACAACCTAATGGCACATCCAACACAACTAGGGTTCCAAGATGCAGCATCACCCGTTATAGAAGAACTTTTACACTTTCATGACCACGCACTAATAATTGTATTCTTAATTAGTACTTTAGTATTATATATTATTATTGCAATAGTTTCAACTAAACTTACTAACAAATATATTTTAGATTCTCAAGAAATCGAAATTGTATGAACCATTTTACCAGCTGTCATCTTAGTCTTAATTGCCTTACCCTCCTTGCGCATTTTATATCTTATAGATGAAATTAATGACCCACACCTCACAATTAAGGCAATAGGACACCAATGATACTGAAGCTACGAATATACAGATTACGAAAATCTAGCCTTTGACTCCTACATAATTCCCACTCAAGACCTAGCCCCTGGACAATTCCGACTCCTAGAGACTGATCATCGAATAGTTGTCCCAATAGAGTCCCCAATTCGAATCCTAGTATCCGCTAAAGATGTACTACACTCCTGAGCTGTCCCATCATTAGGTATAAAAATAGATGCAGTACCAGGACGACTAAATCAAACTGCCTTTATCGCCTCACGCCCCGGCGTATTTTATGGGCAATGCTCTGAAATCTGCGGTGCTAACCACAGCTTTATACCAATTGTGGTAGAAGCAACCCCGTTGGAGCACTTCGAAAGCTGATCCTCTTTAATACTAGAAGACGCCTCGCTAGGAAGCTAAATATTGGACAAAGCATTGGCCTTTTAAGCCAAAGACTGGTGATTCCCGACCACCCCTAGTGAAATGCCACAATTAAACCCAAACCCATGATTCGCAATTTTAACATTTTCCTGATTAATCTTCCTAATTATTATTCCAGCAAAAATTCTAAACCATACTTCACCAAATGAACCAAACCTAATAAATGCTGAAAAACACAAAACTGAATCCTGAGACTGATCATGATAGCAAGCTTCTTTGACCAATTTGCAAGCCCCTCATATTTGGGTATCCCATTGATTGCTATTGCAATCGCACTACCATGAATCCTTTACCCAACCCCAACATCCCGATGAATTAATAACCGACTCATTACACTACAAGGCTGGTTTATTAACCGATTTACAAATCAACTAATACTACCCTTAAATGTAGGAGGACATAAATGAGCGCTTTTATTAGCCTCTCTAATAATTTTTTTAATTACCATTAACATGCTAGGTTTACTTCCATATACCTTTACCCCAACAACACAACTATCACTCAACATAGGATTTGCCGTACCACTCTGACTTGCCACAGTAATTATTGGTATACGAAATCAACCAACAATTGCCTTAGGACATCTTCTACCAGAAGGAACACCAATTCTTCTGATCCCAGTACTTATTATTATTGAAACAATTAGCCTATTTATTCGACCATTAGCCCTAGGAGTCCGACTTACAGCCAACCTCACCGCCGGTCACCTACTAATTCAACTTATTGCTACAGCCGTATTTGTTCTTATACCTATAATACCCACAGTAGCAATTTTAACTGCCACCGTGCTTTTTCTGCTTACACTACTAGAAGTTGCAGTTGCAATAATTCAAGCCTATGTCTTTGTACTTCTCATAAGCCTTTATTTACAAGAAAACGTCTAATGGCCCACCAAGCACATGCCTTCCACATAGTTGACCCAAGCCCATGACCCCTAACCGGAGCCATCGCCGCCCTACTAATAACATCCGGCCTAGCAATCTGATTTCATTTTCACTCAACAGTATTAATAACCCTTGGGATAATTCTTCTTCTACTCACAATATATCAATGATGACGTGATATTATTCGAGAAGGAACTTTCCAAGGACACCACACACCTCCAGTACAAAAAGGACTACGATATGGAATAATTCTATTTATCACCTCCGAAGTATTCTTTTTCCTTGGATTCTTCTGGGCTTTCTACCATTCAAGTCTCGCACCAACCCCAGAACTTGGGGGATGCTGGCCCCCAACCGGAATTACCCCACTAGACCCCTTTGAAGTACCCCTCCTTAACACAGCCGTATTATTAGCATCAGGGGTCACAGTAACATGAGCCCACCACAGCATTATAGAAGGAGAACGAAAACAAGCCATCCAATCCTTAACACTAACTATTATTCTAGGATTATATTTTACTGCACTTCAAGCCATAGAATATTACGAAGCACCATTTACTATTGCAGACGGAGTTTACGGCTCAACATTCTTCGTAGCCACAGGATTCCACGGCCTACATGTTATTATTGGATCATCCTTCTTAGCAGTATGCCTCCTCCGACAAATCCAATACCACTTTACATCCGAACATCACTTTGGCTTTGAAGCCGCTGCCTGATATTGACACTTTGTCGACGTAGTCTGACTTTTCCTTTACGTATCCATCTACTGATGAGGCTCATAATCTTTCTAGTATTCAAGTTAGTACAAGTGACTTCCAATCACACAGTCTTGGTTAAACTCCAAGGAAAGATAATGAATCTAATTATAACCATTTTAATTATTACAGTAGTCCTATCCTCAATCCTGGCAACTGTATCTTTTTGATTACCACAAATAAATCCAGACGCAGAAAAATTATCCCCCTACGAGTGCGGGTTTGATCCACTAGGATCTGCTCGATTACCTTTCTCCCTGCGTTTTTTCCTAGTGGCAATTTTATTCCTATTATTCGACCTAGAAATTGCCCTTCTACTCCCCCTGCCGTGAGGAGATCAACTACACAACCCCACCGAAACATTTTTATGAGCCACAACAGTCCTAATTTTATTAACACTTGGACTAATTTATGAATGAGTCCAAGGTGGCCTAGAATGAGCAGAATAGGGCGTTAGTCCAAAACAAGACCTCTGATTTCGGCTCAGAAAACCGTGGTTTAATTCCACGACCCCCTTATGACGCCCGTACATTTTAGCTTTAGCTCAGCATTTATTTTAGGATTAATAGGACTAGCATTCCACCGGACACATCTACTCTCCGCACTTCTCTGCCTAGAGGGGATAATATTATCCCTATTTATTGCACTAGCCCTATGAGCCCTACAATTTGAATCCACAGGATTTTCCACAGCCCCTATGCTACTACTGGCCTTCTCTGCCTGCGAAGCTAGCGCAGGCCTGGCATTACTGGTAGCCACAGCCCGGACTCACGGAACTGACCATTTACAAAGTCTTAATCTCCTGCAATGCTAAAAGTATTAATTCCCACAGTTATATTATTCCCAACAATCTGACTAACCCCTCAAAAATGATTATGAACAATCACCACAACTCATAGTCTTTTAATTGCCTTCATCAGCCTAACATGAATTATATGACCATCCGAAGTCGGATGAGCCCACTCCAACATATACATAGCTGCAGATCCATTATCAACCCCCCTACTAGTATTATCATGCTGATTATTACCATTAATAATTTTAGCCAGCCAAAATCATATTAACCCCGAACCAACTAATCGACAACGCTTATATATTACACTTCTCGCCTCACTACAAACCTTCCTAATCATAGCATTTGGTGCCACAGAAATTATTATATTTTATATTATATTTGAAGCTACACTTATTCCAACCCTAATTATCATTACCCGATGAGGAAATCAAACTGAACGCCTAAACGCAGGAACCTACTTCCTATTTTACACCCTAGCAGGGTCCCTTCCACTCTTAATTGCCTTACTTCTACTTCAACAATCTACGGGAACACTATCAATAATAATCCTCCTTTATTCACAGCCATTACAACTTAATACATGAGGCCATGCAATGTGATGAGCAGGCTGCCTAATCGCATTCTTAGTCAAAATACCCCTATATGGGGTCCATCTATGATTACCAAAAGCACATGTAGAAGCCCCAGTAGCAGGATCCATAGTACTTGCAGCAGTTCTCCTAAAACTAGGGGGGTACGGAATAATACGAATAATAATTATATTAGACCCACTATCAAAAGAACTAGCCTACCCATTTATTATTCTAGCCCTATGAGGGATTATCATAACAGGCTCAATTTGCCTACGACAAACAGACCTAAAATCACTAATTGCCTACTCATCTGTAAGCCATATAGGACTAGTCGCAGGAGGGATCCTAATCCAAACCCCATGAGGATTCTCAGGAGCAATTATTCTAATAGTTGCCCACGGACTAGCATCCTCCGCACTATTCTGCTTAGCCAATACAGCATATGAACGAACCCACAGCCGAACCATAATACTTGCCCGAGGACTTCAAATAATCCTCCCACTAGCCGCAGTATGATGATTTATTGCCAACCTTGCCAATATAGCACTTCCACCCCTACCTAATTTAATAGGAGAACTCGTAATTATTACAACCCTATTTAACTGATCCCCATGAACCATCCTACTCACAGGATTAGGCACATTAATTACAGCTGGATATTCACTATATATATTTCTTATATCACAACGAGGCCCAACACCAAATCACATCATAGGACTCCAACCATTTTATACCCGAGAACACCTACTAATAATTCTACACCTAGTCCCAATTATTCTTTTAGTAACAAAACCAGAAATTACATGAGGATGATGCTACTGTAAGTATAATTTAATTAAAATATTAGATTGTGATTCTAAAAATAGGGTTTAAAATACCCTTACTCACCAAGGGGGTTATTAGATAAAATAAGCTCTGCTAATTCTTATTTCCTGGGTTAAACTCCTTGGCCCCCTTGAGCTTTTAAAGGATAATAGTTCATCCATTGGTCTTAGGAACCAAAAACTCTTGGTGCAAATCCAAGTAAAAGCTAGAATGTCCCTAATTATACACTCATCCTTGCTCTTAATTCTCCTTATCTTAATATATCCACTATTAACAGCACTAAACCCCAATCAACAAAAATCGAAGCTAGCACAAAAGACAAAAACCGCTGTTGGCCTAGCATTCTTTATTAGCCTTCTACCACTAACAATTCATATAAATTCGAATGTAGAAGGTATCCTCACAAACTGACACTGAATAAATATTCAAACATTTGACATTAATATCAGCTTCAAATTTGACCACTATTCTCTAATCTTTATTCCAATTGCCCTATATGTTACCTGATCAATCCTAGAATTTGCACTATGGTATATACACTCTGACCCAAATATTAATCGTTTCTTTAAATATCTACTCGTATTCTTAATAGCTATAATTATTCTAGTTACAGCTAATAATATATTTCAACTATTCATTGGCTGAGAGGGAGTAGGGATTATATCATTTCTTCTTATCGGATGGTGATATGGGCGGGCAGACGCCAACACAGCGGCCCTACAAGCCGTTATTTATAACCGGGTAGGGGACATTGGACTAATTATAGCCATAGCCTGATTCGCAATAAGTCTTAACTCCTTGGAAATTCAACAAATATTTACCCTATCAAAAGACCATGATTTAACAGCTCCCCTCATAGGACTCATTCTAGCAGCCACAGGAAAATCAGCCCAATTTGGCCTCCACCCATGACTCCCCTCCGCTATAGAAGGCCCAACACCAGTTTCTGCCCTGCTTCATTCAAGTACTATAGTGGTTGCAGGCATCTTCTTATTAATTCGCCTTCATCCCCTTATAGAAAATAATGAACTAGCACTGACAACTTGCCTTTGCCTAGGAGCACTAACCTCACTATTTACAGCCACCTGTGCTTTAACCCAAAATGATATCAAGAAAATTGTAGCTTTCTCAACATCAAGCCAATTAGGACTTATAATAGTCACAATTGGACTTAACCAACCACAACTAGCATTTCTTCACATCTGCACACACGCTTTCTTCAAAGCCATGTTATTCCTGTGTTCAGGGTCAATTATCCACAGCCTAAGTGACGAACAAGATATCCGAAAAATAGGAGGACTATTTAAAATTATGCCCGCCACCTCAACCTATTTTACAATTGGTAATTTAGCCCTAACAGGCACACCATTTCTAGCAGGATTCTTTTCAAAAGATGCAATTATTGAAGCCCTAAACACCTCCTACTTAAACGCCTGAGCCCTAGTCCTAACACTATTAGCTACATCATTCACTGCAGTTTATAGCTTCCGATTAACATATTTAGTAACTATGGGAACCCCACGATTCCTGCCTCTATCTCCCATCAACGAAAACAATTCACTAGTAATTAAACCAATTAAACGACTCGCCTGAGGAAGCATTATTGCAGGACTTATTATTACACTCAACTTCCTACCAATTAAAACACCAGTCATAACAATACCAATTACCCTTAAAATAGCAGCCCTGCTAGTAACAATTACTGGCCTGCTAGTAGCCATGGCCCTGGCCAACATCACCAATAAACAAGTAAAAATTACCCCAAAAATATTAACACATCACTTCTCCAACATACTCGGATTTTTCCCTGCAATTATTCACCGACTCCTTCCAAAGCTTAATCTCATTTTAGGAAAATCAGCTACTACCCCCCTCGACAAAAAATGACTTGAAATTAAACCACTAGGCCTAGCACTAACTCAAGAAAAGATAGCAAAAATTTTAACTGAAGCTTCGCAAGGACATGTCAAAACTTGTTTCCATGCCTGCCTATTAACCACGACCTGGGCCCTCATCTACATTTTCTCTTTCTAAACCACCCGAAGAGCCCCACGACTTAGCCCCCGAGTGAGCTCTAATACAACTAACAAAGTTAAAAGCAATACTCAAGCACAAATAACTAATATTTTACCCCCAGATGAGTATATGATAGCTACACCACTAACATCACCCCGCAAAACAGAAAACTCCTTTAAACCATCTACAACCACCCAAGAACCCTCATATCAACTTCCCCCTAAAAAAACCCCCACTAACCCAACCCCGAGTAAATAGACTAAGACATAACCCAACACGGAACGACTTCCTCAAGCTTCTGGAAAAGGCTCCGCAGCCAAAGCTGCTGAATAGGCAAAAACCACGAGCATTCCACCTAAATAAATTAAGAAGAGGACTAATGATAAAAAAGAACCCCCATGACTAACTAAAACCCCACACCCAACCCCAGCCGCAACTATTAACCCAAACGCAGCAAAATAAGGCGTAGGATTAGAAGCAACAGCAACTAAGCCCACAACCAGGGCTAACAACAATAAGAACGTAAAAAAGGTCATAATTCTCACTCAGACTCTAACCGAGACTAATGGCTTGAAGAACCATCGTTGTACTTCAACTACAAGAACCTCCTCTTAATGGCAAGCCTACGAAAAACACATCCCCTCATAAAAATCGCCAACGACGCACTAATTGACTTACCAGCACCATCCAATATTTCAGCATGATGAAACTTTGGATCCCTTCTAGGGTTATGTTTAATTACACAAATCCTAACCGGATTATTCCTAGCAATACATTATACCTCCGACATCTCAGTCGCATTCTCATCAGTAACACATATCTGCCGAGACGTCAACTACGGATGACTAATTCGCAACATACACGCAAATGGCGCATCATTCTTTTTTATCTGTATTTATATACACATTGCCCGAGGCTTATATTATGGATCATACTTATATAAAGAAACCTGAAATATTGGCGTAATCTTACTACTACTAGTTATAATAACAGCCTTCGTTGGCTATGTACTCCCATGAGGACAAATATCCTTCTGAGGCGCCACAGTAATTACAAACCTATTATCTGCAGTACCTTACATAGGAAATGCACTAGTCCAATGAATCTGAGGTGGTTTTTCAGTAGACAATGCAACACTAACACGATTCTTTGCATTTCACTTCCTACTACCCTTCATTATTGCTGCCGCAACCATCCTTCACCTGTTATTTCTTCACGAAACTGGGTCAAACAATCCAATCGGATTAAACTCAGACGCAGATAAAATTTCATTTCACCCATACTTCACATATAAAGACCTTCTTGGATTCGTAATTTTACTTATAACCCTAATATCCCTATCATTATTTTCCCCAAATCTATTAGGAGACCCAGAAAACTTCACCCCTGCAAACCCACTAGTCACTCCCCCACATATTAAACCAGAATGATACTTCTTATTTGCTTATGCCATCCTACGATCAATCCCAAACAAATTAGGAGGAGTCCTTGCCCTATTATTCTCAATCCTAGTGCTAATAGTAGTACCACTACTCCACACCTCAAAACAACGAGGACTGACATTCCGCCCAATCACCCAATTCCTCTTCTGAGCCTTAGTAGCAGATATAATAATTTTAACATGAATTGGGGGTATACCAGTAGAACACCCATTTATTATTATTGGACAAATCGCATCAGTACTATATTTCGCATTATTTCTTATCCTCATCCCCCTGGCAGGATGACTAGAAAATAAGGCACTAGAATAAGCTTGCCCTAGTAGCTTAATTTATAAAGCATCGGTCTTGTAATCCGAAGATTGGAGGCTAAACTCCTCCCTAGCGCCAATATAAATGGTTAAAATCATTTATTGTGGCTTAATACATAATATGTACAATTTTACATCAATGTGCTTGTACAGCTATGTATTAACACCAGCGATTTCTTTAAAACATAAAGCAAGTACTAGATATTAAGGTATACTAGAAGCATTAAACTAAGACTCTCGAGATAGTCGTCCGCAACCGGAAAAATAGATTGGCTCCCCAAAATAATCGACCTCAAATCTTTCCTTGCATGAATCAATTAGTATTTCACGAAACATTTTTAATGTAGTAAGAGACCACCAACCAGCTTAACGCAAGTGTATATCATGCATGATAGAATCAAGGGCAATAATAGTGGGGGTAGCACAAAATGAACTATTACTGGCATCTGGTTCCTATTTCAGGAACACAACTGTATTACTCCCCTCCCTAATAACTATACTGGCATCTGATTAATGGTGTAGTACATACGACTCGTTACCCACCAAGCCGGGCGTTCTTTTATATGCATAACGTATTTTTTTTCTTTTTCCGTTTCACTTTGCATCTCATAGTGCAAATACAAACCTGCTTCAAGGTGGAACATAATTACCTGTACACACACGTTAGTTAAATGTTATACGACATAACTCAAGAATCACATTCTTTTAACTCAAGTGCATAATTACTACTTACTACCCTGCCTTTTTCAAGTTTTTCGTACGACTAAACCCCCCTACCCCCCTACGCTCAACAGATCCTGTTTTCTTGTTAAACCCCTAAAACCAAGAAAGATCTATAAATATATAAGCCAATAATTTAAAATATAAATTAGCCACATAATATCAACTTTAACCCAAAACCCACATATAAACAAAAATTCCCAAATATAAGATTTCCCAGAAAAGAGAGATTTAAACTCTCACCGCCGACACCCAAAGCCAGTATTCTTATTAAAACTATCTTCTGAGATATAAAACCACCCCCATAATTTGCGCATGCTATTATAGTAATGCACATCACCGCTTTAAATTAAATATTATCAAAATATACTGATTAAACCTACAAACTAATATTTTATTTTGTAAATCTCAGAGTACAAGAGTCATTATTGTGTATCATGTGAATAACCGCTCTAAATTATATATAGCATTAACCCTATTTTATAATATAATTTTATTTATAAAAATTAGTATTAAATATTCCAACATAAAATT